AATACAGGATCCCAATTTTTTTTACTACGCGGAGCTTCCATACATTTCGAAATCGAGAGATGTCTACCGGGGGAGGTTCTATCAGACAACAATTAGCCAATCTAGATTTACGAAGTATTATAGATTATTCATTGTTAGAATGGAAAGAATTGGAGGAAGAGGAACCCACAGGGAATGAATGGGAAGATCGAAAAGTTGGAAGAAGAAAAGATTTTTTGCTTAGACGCATGGAATTGGCTAAGCATTTTATTCGAACAAATATAGAACCAAAATGGATGGTTTTGTGTCTATTACCAGTTCTTCCTCCTGAGTTGAGACCAATCTATCATATAGATGAGGATAAACTAGTGACCTCGGATATTAATGAAATATATAGAAGAATTATCTATCGGAATAATACTCTTACAGATCTATTAACAACAAGTATAGCTACGCCAGAAGAATTAATAATATCTCAGGAAAAATTGCTACAAGAAGCCGTGGATGCACTTCTTGATAATGGAATCTGCGGACAACCAATGAGGGATGATCATAATAGAGTTTACAAGTCGCTTTCAGATGTAATTGAAGGCAAAGAAGGAAGAGTTCGCGAGACTCTGCTTGGTAAACGGGTTGATTATTCAGGGCGGTCAGTTATTGTCGTGGGCCCTTCACTTTCATTACATCGATGTGGATTGCCTCGCGAAATAGCAATAGAACTTTTCCAGGCATTTGTAATTCGTGACCTAATTAGAAAACATCTTGCTTCGAACATAGGAGTTGCTAAGAGTCAAATTCGGAAAAAAAAACCGATTGTATGGGAAATACTTCAGGAAATTCTGGATGACCATCCTGTATTGCTGAATAGAGCGCCTACTCTGCATAGATTAGGCATACAGGCATTCCTCCCCGTTTTAGTGGAAGGGCGTGCTATTTGTTTACATCCATTAGTTTGTAAGGGCTTCAATGCAGACTTTGACGGAGATCAAATGGCTGTTCATGTGCCTTTATCTTTGGAGGCTCAAGCAGAGGCACGTTTACTTATGTTTTCTCATATGAATCTTTTGTCTCCAACTATTGGAGATCCCATTTCTGCACCAACTCAAGATATGCTTAGTGGACTCTATGTCTTAACGAGTGGAAATCGTCGGGGTATTTGTGTAAATAGGTATAATCCATGTAATCGTAGAAACTATCAAAATGAAGATAATAACTATAAGTATACAAAAAAAGAAGAACCCTTTTTTTGTAATGCCTATGATGCAATTGGAGCTTATCGGCAAAAACGAATCAATTTAGGTAGTCCTTTGTGGCTGCGGTGGCGACTAGATCAACGCGTTATTGCTGCAAGAGAAGCTCCCATCGAAATTCACTATGAATCGTTGGGGACCTATTATGAGATTTATGGACACTATCTAATAGTAAGAAGTATAAAAAAAGAAATTATTTATATATATATTCGAACCACTCTTGGTCATATTTCTCTTTATCGAGAAATAGAAGAAGCCATACAGGGATTTTGGCAGGGCTGTTATAATTCTATGCTACCAGGGGGAATTCGAGTCTCGCCGGTTTAACTAGGGCTATAATTGCGGAATTTCTACGTAAATCAAGATCTAGAAAAGGAAGTTTTCCAATCACTGACTCAAACTCATTGTCAAATTCTACTCAGCGCAATATGGAGGTACTTATGGCAGAACGGCCCACTCAGGTCTTTCACAATAAAGTGATAGACGGAACTGCCATGAAACGACTTATTAGTCGATTTATTGATCACTATGGAATAGGATATACATCACATATCCTGGATCAAGTAAAGACTCTGGGTTTTCGACAAGCTACCGCCGCATCCATTTCATTAGGAATTGATGATCTTTTAACAATACCTTCTAAAAGATGGCTAGTTCAAGACGCTGAACAACAAAGTTTTATTTTGGAAAAACACCATCATTATGGGAATGTACACGCGGTAGAAAAATTACGTCAATCGATCGAGATATGGTATGCCACAAGTGAATATTTGCGACAAGAAATGAATCCTAATTTTCGGATGACCGATCCTTTTAATCCAGTCCATATAATGTCTTTTTCGGGAGCCAGAGGAAATGCATCTCAGGTACATCAATTAGTAGGTATGAGAGGATTAATGTCGGATCCCCAAGGGCAAATGATTGATTTACCCATTCAAAGCAATTTACGCGAAGGACTCTCTTTAACAGAATATATTATTTCTTGCTACGGAGCCCGTAAAGGAGTTGTGGATACCGCTATCCGAACATCAGATGCAGGATATCTCACGCGCAGACTTGTTGAAGTAGTTCAACACATTGTTGTACGTCGAACAGATTGTGGCACCCTTCGAGGTATTTCTGTAAGTCCTCGAAATGGAATGATGACGGACAGGATTTTTATCCAAACATTAATTGGGCGTGTATTAGCAGATGATATATATATAGGTTCGCGATGCATTGCTACTAGAAATCAAGATATTGGAGTTGGACTTGTCAATAGATTCATAACTTTTAGAGCACAACCAATCTCTATTCGAACCCCCTTTACTTGTAGGAGTACATCTTGGATTTGTCAATTATGTTATGGCCGGAGTCCAGCTCATGACGACCTGGTCGAATTGGGAGAAGCTGTAGGTATTATTGCAGGTCAATCTATTGGAGAACCAGGCACTCAATTAACATTAAGAACTTTTCATACCGGCGGAGTATTCACAGGGGGTACTGCAGAACATGTGCGAGCCCCCTCTAATGGAAAAATAAAATTCAATGAGGATTTGGTTCATCCAACACGTACACGTCATGGACATCCTGCTTTTCTATGTTCTAGAGACTTGTATGTAACTATTGAGAGTGAAGATATTATACACAATGTGTGTATTCCGCCTAAAAGTTTTCTTTTAGTTCAAAACGATCAATATGTAGAATCAGAACAAGTCATTGCTGAAATTCGCGCGAGAACATCCACTTTAAATTTGAAAGAGAAGGTTAGAAAACATATTTATTCTGACTCAGAGGGCGAAATGCACTGGAATACTGATGTGTACCATGCACCTGAATTTACATATGGTAATATTCATCTCTTACCAAAAACAAGTCATTTATGGATATTATTAGGGGAGCCCTGGAGATCCAGCCTAGGCCCCTGTTCGATCCACAAGGATCAAGATCAAATGAACGCTTATTCTCTTTCTGTTAAGCGAAGATATATTTCTAACCCCTCAGTAACTAATAATCAAGGGAGACACAAATTTTTTAGTTCGTATTTTTCTGGTAAAAATCCAAAAGGAGATAGGATTCCTGATTATTCAGAACTTAATCGAATGACATGTACTGGTCGTCGTAATCTCAGATATCCGGCCATTCTCGACGGGAATTCTGATTTATTGGCAAAGAGGCGAAGAAATAGAGTCATCATCCCACTCGACTCGATTCAAGAAAGCAAGAAACAACTAATACCTTCTTCAGGTATCTCAATTGAAATCCCCAGAAATGGTATTCTCCGTAGAAATAGTATTCTTGCTTATTTCGATGATCCTCGATATATAAGAAAGAGCTCGGGACTTACTAAATATGAGACTAGAGAACTGAATTCAATCGTCAACGAGGAGGATTTGATTGAGTATCGAGGAGTCAAGGTATTTTGGCCAAAATACCAAAAGGAAGTAAATCCATTTTTTTTTATTCCCGTAGAAGTCCACATTTTGGCCGAATCTTCTTCTATAATGGTACGGCACAATAGTATTATTGGGGTAGATACACAAATCACTTTAAATAGAAGAAGTCGGGTAGGCGGATTGGTCCGAGTGAAGAAAAAAGCAGAAAAAATTAAACTGATAATCTTTTCTGGAGATATCCATTTTCCTGGAAAGACAAATAAGGCATTCCGATTGATACCACCAGGAGGGGGAAAACAAAATTCCAAAGAATACAAAAAATTGAAAAATTGGCTCTATATCCAACGAATGAAACTTTCCAGGTATGAAAAAAAGTATTTTGTTTTAGTTCAACCTGTAGTCCCATATAAAAAAACGGATGGTATAAATTTAGGAAGACTTTTCCCGCCGGATCTCTTGCAGGAAAGTGATAATCTACAACTTCGAGTTGTCAATTATATCCTTTATTACGACCCAATTCTTGAAATTTGGGACACAAGTATTCAATTAGTTCGCACTTGTTTAGTGTTGAATTGGGACCAAGACAAAAAGATCGAAAAAGCCTGTGCTTCTTTTGTTGAAATAAGGACAAATGGTTTGATTAGAGATTTTCTAAGAATCGACTTAGCGAAGTCGCCTATTTCGTATACCGGAAAAAGGAACGATCTGTCGGGTTCAGGATTGATCTCTGAGAATGGATCAGATCGCGCTAATGTCAATTCGTTTTCTTCCATTTATTCCTATTCCAAAGCAAGGATTCAAGAATCCCTTAATCCAAATCAAGGAACTATTCATACGTTGTTCAATCGAAATAAGGAATCTCAATCTTTGATAATTTTGTCATCATGCAATTGTTCTCGAATAGGCCCATTCAACGATGTAAAATCTCCCAATGTGATAAAAGAATCAATCAAAAAGGACCCCCTAATTCCAATTAGGAATTCGTTGGGCTCCTTAGGAACAGGCTTTCCAATTTATAATTTTGATTTCTTTTCCCATTTAATAACCCATAATCAGATCTTGGTAACTAACTATTTGCAACTTGACAATTTAAAACAGATTTTTCAAATACTTAAATATTATTTACTGGATGAAAATGGTAAAATTTATAATCCCTATTCGTGCAGTAACATCATTTTGAATCCATTCAATTTGAATTGGTATTTTCTCCATTACAATTATTGTGAAGAGACATATACAATCGTTAGTCTTGGGCAGTTTCTTTGTGAAAATGTATGTATAGCCAAAAAAGGACCGCATTTAAAATCAGGTCAAGTTATAATTCTTCAAGTTGACTCTGTGGTAATACGATCAGCTAAGCCTTATTTGGCTACTCCAGGAGCAACTGTTCATGGAC